TGTTCCTTTATCCAAGAAAAAGTATTTCTAGTTTGCATGGTCCAACCATTGATCCCGAAAATTTCTACAATAAATTGGGGTAGGTCACTAATGGAGTTTCCTATCCACGATTCTGTTATTTACTGGAATAATTTGACTGGATTAATATATAGGATGAATCTCCGGGATGGGTAGAAAGATAAAGAGTAAGTACGATTTTCAATGCTTTGCTTATGTACAACTGCAAAGTAAGAAACATTCTAATTGGATTAGGTAAATAATTTTTCAGTCATTCATTGAATGATAAATCACTACAAGTGACGGAGATACGCGATTTAAATAACGGAAAATCCAATATTTGAAAATTGTATCTAGAATGACTGGAAAAGTGGAAACAAGGCCAGATATAATTTGCTCATTATGAACAAATCCAAAATCCTTGTAGACAAAGCCAATCATCAGTTCCCAACCATGGGGCGAATGAAATCCGATACATAAATCAGTTAATAAAAGAAGAGAAAAAGCTTTTATTGTGTCACTTAAGTTATATAGGAATTCCTGAGCCCAAGAGTTAAGAATAACAAGTTCTTTATTACCCAAAAGAGAATAACCACTTAGAATAATGAAACAGATTATATTTGTCGAGAAGTGCAAAATCGTATGAATACGACCCTCGTTGTGTATCTTGATTAATTGGATTGTTTCTTTGTGAATTCCTATACGAAGGTTTTGTAGATGTGTCTCCGAGTATTCCTTAATCATTTCCTCTAAGAAGAGGAGTTCCTCTAATTCTATGAATTTTTCTAGAATACTCTTTTCTTCAATATCATTCAAAAAAGGTTCGGATTGCCTAGTATTCCACCAATAAGTAACCCAGGATTCCATACTTTTTTGAAATGAGAGAGAAATCCACCAGGGCAAAAATACTATAGATGCAAGATATAAAAGAGGAGTGAATGCTTTCTTTTTTTCCATTTTTTCATCTCTGAATTGTTAATGAACCCATCTCATTCGTCGACTCTATGTAATCTAATATTTCTCTCAGGCATCAGTTCTATTACAAGTTATCGAACCTATGAATCTAGAAAAAAATACAGAAATAGACGAAAAATTGGAATGAATAAATAATCAAAAAATATTGTTTCCCTATATCTCAATTGGTCAAATTCGAAGCACATATCTCCTTTCGATGAATGCCCGGAAAATTTGAAATAATGAATATGAATACAGATTTTGAGACGAAAGAACTCCTTTTCTATCATTATATCAAATCTCTAATATTTCGAAAAAATTGAACTTACTATGAGTAGTCAGGGATAGAATAAAAGTATTGAGCGAAATTTCTGAAAAATATTGTGAAAAATGAGCGGCAAAAAAACGACAGAAATGGGCTAGTTATCATTATAAGAGATTCAATTTTTTGGTCATTAAGGAGCACAAAAAGTATAAAAAGAAGCTTCGAAAAAATTATAAGATCTGATCTCTAAAGTCTCAATTACAACAAGTTTAAAAAAGGGGAATTTCCTTATTTCTAAATGGTTGATTATGAGATATTTCGATTTGTTTCTTATTTTTTTATTGATTTATTGAATGGAGTTGTGTATATTTCGATACATATATAAGATCCCCAAAAGAGTTTTTTTCTACTTGTTCCATATATATCTGCTTTGACTCGAATGAATGTTTTGAAGAAACCTCAATTAAGTTATGTTATGGAAAAAGAGGATTCTTGTGTTTTTACCCTCCTGCTGAGAAAGCATTCCGGCTCATTTCTTAAAATACTTCAATTGGTACACGCAAGAAATAGGCCAATTCAGCAGCTTTTTGTTCCATTTCCCGTGGAGTAAAATTCTCATCAGTACGAGTCAATGGAATGGCTCCCTGGCCTCTGATATCCATATAAAGGACACGACGAGCATAAATACCTTCTTTAACTTCTATTCTGACGGACTGAATATCTTTTATAAGAAATCGGAGGAAGACCCGACGATTTTTTCCAGGAAATCCCCAACGAAAGATACACACTATTCCTTCTTTTCTATCAAATCGATCATAACCACTACCTACATTCCACGAAATTGTGCACCACAAATAGGAGCTAATAAAAAGACCCGCGATCCCATAGAAAGACATCACAATTCCTTGTGGAAAAAAAACGATTTCCTGAGACGGAAATAAAGATATCAAATTTCTACCAAGATAACTCGAGGTTCCAACCAACAAGAATCCTAATGAACCTAAAAAAAGGATAACAGCCCAGCAGAAATTACTTGTTTTTCGAGCCCCCGTTATAGGTTCTATCCATATATGTTCTGATCGACAACTCATACTTTATCCAGTTGATTTTTTTGGAATTGAGAGAATACCCCAAATGAATTTGACTTTAGTCCTTTTGTTTCCGAAGTAACTCGCATCAACTAGCACTAGTTTGATGTGACCCTTTAGGAGTAATTCATTAAATTCGTTAGATCTAAACTAATAACATACCCTTCGTATGATCTCACTAAAGATAGCCAAATAG